TAAAAATTGATCCAATTTCTACCTATTATTATGATATTACGATCGGATTGGGTGGGTACCAAAAAAATAAATGGATTCAGGATTAAATCTGCTCTTTATGAATGAGATAAAGACAGAATAATCAGGAGCAGTATAGAATTTCCTTTTTTTAGCACACTATAGAATTTCCTTTTTTTAGCACACTTTAATGTTCAAAAAAGAATTCGCGGATTCTTTTTGGTAGTAGAATTTATAGAGAGAATACGATTGAATTGCGTAATAGTAATAGGAGTAGTATTTATTAAGTACATGCCGATATACCTATCCGCATATCGCATCTTTTATCGTAATTTTACTTGTGGCAACAGAAGTCAGGTCGCACTATATCATAATTCCTATTTTCTATTCAAAATATTCAATGAAAAATTTAAGCACGATAATTCTCTATAGGGATATGTACATAAGAGAAAGACCCAATTCGGTATCTGTGTAACAATTTCTGTTCTGGGGTTTACATATCCACATATATTTTGTTATAATTGAAATTGAAAAGGATTGATTATTGAAAATAATTGATACTGATTAGTCGTAAATCAATTTGATTTTGTTATACCATTAAAGAAACACAATTTGAGATACAAATTTAAGAACCGTTCACTAATTCTAAAGTAAAAATCGTTAATGGTTCCAATTTGCCCTGAATTTTTCGGTCTCTGACCGGAAATCTATTTTTTCTCTTTTCAATAGAAGGAGAAGGGAAGTTTTTAAGCAGTGTGTCTTTTGAGATACAATCAATCGAAGAGAATAATCTAAACTGGATCCAATAAAAAATAGGGATTCATTTTTGAAAAGGGATAAGTACAATGGGATTCAAGATCAAAAAAAAATTAGTAATAGAATATGGATGGATAAAAATATTGTCCATTTTGGATCAGATTTGGCGGCATGGCCAAGTGGTAAGGCGGGGGACTGCAAATCCTTTATCCCCAGTTCAAATCCGGGTGTCGCCTGATCAACAAAAGACTTGAAATTTCTTATTCTGCTGATCTAAACCAATAGGTATGAAGTAACCCTTACTTATTAATTAATGATTGATTCGGACATTTATTTGATTTATGATATCAATTGAATCAAATAAATAGTGAGAGTCAATTCTGGGATTCAGAACTACGAAAGTAAGAGGTCGGAAATCTTAGTATCCAAAGGTTCCTAAAGGACACTCCATTTTTGCTCCTAGGATTGAAGAAGAGATTATACAAAAGACTATCAAGACTTCCTAATTATCTTACACTACCTATAGATTACAAAAAAAAGAATGTATGTAATAATGGTGGTGGTGTCTTACCATTCCATTCTTTCACAGAAAGAAGTAAGCCTTAGATCAAATAAAATAGAGGTATCTGATAGATGGTTATCTATCTTGATGGTATATTTTGACGTCTTTTGCTTATGAAAGAAAGGTAACAAACAATAACAATAGGTCTTACTATTTCTACATGTTCCATTAGGAGCATTCCTTTGCTATTTCCAAATAAAAAAAAGGTGTGTGTATCGTATTTGTGCTTAATGCTTCCCGATTCTACCAGAAATTTTATAATATAGGAACTTGTTACGAGTGGATTCATTGGATTAGTTCATCAATAGCCTTAAGTCAGAATACTATTTTCTTTTGACTCTGCACCATTGATTCCACTATGATTATTGATCAATAATCAATAATGAAATAATTCCTTCATAGAGATAGGAGACATAATTCACATGGATATAGTAAGTCTCACTTGGGCTGCTTTAATGGTAGTCTTTACATTTTCCCTCTCACTCGTAGTATGGGGAAGAAGTGGACTCTAGGGGTACTACTAATTGAATAATCGATTGAGTGATCGAATTGTATCAATCGTTTAATTGATCGTTTTGCGAAACTAAAAAAAAAAGATTCCCTGGTTTCGTTTTCTTTTATTTTTTTTTATATTTTATATATAAATCTAATTATTAATATATAAATCTAATTATTAATATAAATCTATACTATATATTAAGTTATTAAGTTATAAGAAGCCTAGGAATTAGAAGAGTTGGCCTTGGATTATTTTGGATTGATCGAAACCCATACAAGTAGATGTAGCGAAAAAAAAAGAAATAGAATTAGACTGCTATTTCGATGTATATGTATTAGATGATATACAATACTATCTAGTGTGGTAGAAAGAACTATATATAATATAGTTCTTTCTACCACACTATCTTAGATACTTATGATTCCAGCCAAATCGTTTCATTTAAAACTTGGAGTTTTAATCCCTTTCTTTTATTTCTTCAATCATTGATAAGAACTAATAATCCAACCAAGTTTCAGTTAAATTAATCATTTTGACTGACTGTTTTTACGTAGATAATAAGTAAAAAAGCAGTAGGAACTAGAATGAACAGTGCAGTAGCAATAAATGCGAGAATATTGACTTCCATAATCTCATTGTTTTTTTACTTCGCAATAACTCGGGATCTAATCCCATAGAGATAAGAAATTTTACTCCTGTCAGTTCAATGGGATGAATTGAATTCTGATGATACTGAATCGGATCAATATTATGAATAACAATATCTGATCTATCAAATCGATTCATCGTCGAGAATTGAATAGTATAACATAAGAAAATCTTTTATTTTATCCATACTAAATCCGAAATGGGATTCTTTATTGGATCAGGAATTCCATTGAATTTTTCATCCTTTTTTCCACTTTTTTTTCTTTTCCATAACCTACTGTCTTTGTCTTCCTTATACAACTCTCTTTCCTTATACTTATACATACAATTACATACAATTATGAGATAAAAAATTCAGTGTGCAATTTGCATGAGAATAGATAGATTGTTTCCAATTAGTCATTGAGGATACACAAACAAAGTCGAGGTAATTATGTTAAGTTCATTGTGTATCGTACAATAAACGAATACAATTTGTGTATGTACTCCCGGTAAAAATAGGGGAACTCTATTCCATTTCATTGTTTAAGAACAATTGAAAAAGAAAGTCAGACGAGTATGGTATCTATTAAAATACTGAATATAGTAATGCCACCGATTGTACCAACTTACATATGTCTCCCCTTATCAATCGGTATTAGTGAAAGAAATGGAAATTCCCGTACTTGTCTGATGATAAATGCGAAACGAAAAACAAAAGAAATAAGGATCCCCGCTCCGCTGGGGATTAGATCTTGCTACCTGTCCCCCCTTTCACAGAAAATGGGGAGATGAATTGATAAATTCATCGGATCCTAGTTCGGGACTGACGGGGCTCGAACCCGCAGCTTCCGCCTTGACAGGGCGGTGCTCTGACCGATTGAACTACAATCCCAGCAAGGTGTATGGCATACATATTCTTACTAGTTTGATAAGAACATTCTATTCGTTGTGTTGTAACAGAAACACGAATGATATACTGAATATCCACATGGATATGGAATATAGTGAGAGCGACACGGATTACTAGTAACGAGTGGTTATTTTATTGCCAAAAAAATAGATAATAAATTTTTCAATGAGAAAAAGAACTATTTTTTTTATCTTTATGATACTTACTTAATCTTAATACTATTTTTTTTATCTTTATGATACTTACTTAATCTTAATTAAGTATCATTAATCTAGATCGTTAGAAAAATCAGAACGAATGAGAAAAACATGGATAGAGAAAAAATTGACTCTTTCTCTTCATTTCTACGGATCAGGCATTTCTGTTTCTGGAGGACAAATTGGTTATTTCATATTCATGGAGCAACGAATTATTGGGCCGAGCTGGATTTGAACCAGCGTAGACATATCGTCAACGAATTTACAGTCCGTCCCCATTAACCGCTCGGGCATCGACCCAGGAAGAATTAATTCTAGATTTATTGATAATCTACGATCAACTTCCTCCCTACCCCCAGGGGAAGTCGAATCCCCGCTGCCTCCTTGAAAGAGAGATGTCCTGAACCACTAGACGATAGGGGCATATCCACCCGACCGTCATCATACTATGATAATCATCATCATAGTATTATCATACTATGAACAGTTTTTTTGGAATTGTCAATAGAATCTAATGGTATGACTAGATCCGAAGAGTCTTTCCTACTTTTTTTATGTTATGATTCCATAGAATTTTTTTATTTGATGGTTCTTGTATGAACCCCTATGCATATATGTACATATATACATATATGCAGACACATATGCATATGCGGACATATATGCATTAGACTCATAATGGAAAATTCATGAATTGAATAAAACGGGCCCTTTTAACTCAGCGGTAGAGTAACGCCATGGTAAGGCGTAAGTCATCGGTTCAAATCCGATAAAGGGCTTTTTCCACTAAACTCAAGATTTAGTCTTCATTTTTCAGCGGAGAACAGAGATATTTTTTTTCTAAAAAAAGAAAAAGGTAACCACCATTATAATGAGTTCTGATTATTATGAGTTATAGTTAGAAAGTTGAACATTTATTCATTATCATAATAACTAATTGCACTTATTAGGAGTAGTCTACCCTGTAGTGACATAGTAGTCCTTTATCCAATCCCTATTATTAATAACCAAACCAAAGTATTCTTACTTCTCCATTGTTCTTATCAAACCCACCATAAAATTATAAATCAATAAAAAGTAAGTGGACCTGACCCATTGAATGATGACTATATCAGCTATTCTGATATTTAAATTCGATATAGATTAATTCGATATAGATTAAATTGTACAAGCGGATTGATTTTTTTTATTTCCTTAGACCACGCAAGGCAAGAATTTGTCGATATTTCCGATTTAATCTTCTTGTTACTGGATACTTCATAGGAATAAATCGCTATTCTTTTCCGCTACATATAAAAGTTGATTTCGAAAATTTATTTTTCAATATCTTTCCTTGATTTCAAGGAATCAGATATTGTTTTGTTTTTACGCCAATGCAATAGAGAACGAATGCGAGAAAGGGACTTTCATTTCCAGTCTACCATTATTTAATATTGAATTTAGGGGCAG